AAAGATGAAAGATCTGGCTGATAAGACAAATACAATCAGAAACCAAATCAAAAAGATAACAAAAGAGAAAAAAAACATATTTATAACTACGTCTATAAACATTAGTCCTAATGAAACAAATTGTGATGATAAAAGATTAGAATCGCCGAAAAAATTTTTGATAAAAAGAAGAAGTGCTCGACTAATGCGCAAATGTCACTATTTTTTTTATTTTTTTATTGAAAGGATATACAGAGATATTTTTTTACGTATCATTAATATTATTCCCAGAATACATGTAAAAATTTTACTTCAATTAAAAAACAAAATAACGGATAATTCCAATGATGAAACAAATAAAAAAGGAATTTATATTGATAAAAAAAATATAATTTTTTTTATTTCGACTATAAAAAAGTTGATTTCTAATATTAGTAATCAAAATTCGCAGATTTTTTGTGACCTTTCTTCGTTGTCACAGGCATATGTATTTTACAAATTATCACAAGTCCAAGTTATCAACAAGCATTACTTTAAATTTTTATTTCAATATCACGGAACAATTCCTTTTATTAAGGATCGAATAAAAAAAGATTTTTTTGGAACACAAGGAATATTTCATTCCGAATCAAGGTATAATAAATTTTGTGGTTTTAAAATGAATGAATGGAAAAGTTGGTTAATGGGTAATGATCACTATAAATACAATTTATCTCAGACTCGATGGTCTAGATTAGTACCGCAAAATTGGCGGAATAGAATCAATCAAAATTTTATGGTTCAAAATACAAACTCAACCAATTTTTATTCATATGAAAAAGACTTATTAATTCATTACAAGAAAGAAAAAAATTATGCATATGCTGTAAATTCATTACCGAATCGAAAAGATAAATTAAAAAATTACAAATATGATCTTTTATCAAATAAATATATGAATTATGAAGATAAGAAGGGTTCATATATTTATGGGTTGCCATTACAAGTAAACGAGGCCCAAGGGATTCCCTATAATTACAATATGTATAATCCCGAATTCTTTTATTTGCCGAGAGATATAGACCTTGGTAACTATCTACGAGAATATTCTATTATTGATAGGGATAAAAATCCGGATAGAAAATATTTTGATTGGAGAACTCTTAATTTTTGTCTTAGAAAAAAGATCAATATTGAGGAATGTAGAAATAGAGATATCGGGGCCAGCGCTAACATTAATAAAAATACTAAGACTCAGACTAATTATTATCAAACAATTGAGAAAATGGAGAAGAAAGTTTTTTTGACTCTCGCGATTCATAAACAAATCCGCCCAATCAATCAAACAAAAAAATCTTTTGACTGGATGGGAATGAATGAAGAAATCCTAAATGGTCCAATATCGAATCTAGAACTTTGGTTTTTACCAGAATTTTTGTTACTTTATAATACATATAAGATTCGACCGTGGATCATACCAATCAATTTACTTTTTTTAAAATTGAATATAAATATAAATAAAAGCATTAGTAACAATATAAATAAAAGCATTAGTAACAATATAAACCAAAAGAAAAAAAAAGATAGATTATATAATCATAATCAAAAAAAATCTCTTGAATTAGAGAATCAAAATCAAGAAGAAAAACAACAGCCAGTCCAAGGAGATCTTGGATCATATGCACAAAAAAAAAAAAATCTTGGAGCTGATACATCGAAAAATGTTAAAAAAGATTCTCGGGGATCATACATTCAAAAAAGCACAAATAAAAATGAATTCAAGATAGGAGCGAAACTAGATTTCTTACTGAAAAGATATTTTCTTTTTCAATTGAAATGGGATAATGCTTTTAATCAAAAAATACTCAATAATATCAAGGTATATTGTCTACTCCTTAGATTGAGAAATCCAAAGGAAATTGCTATATCCTCTATTCAAAGGGACGAAATAAGTTTGGATGTAATGCTGATTCCGAAGTCTACAACTCTTAAAAAAGTGATAAAAAAAGGACTATTTATTATTGAACCAGCTCGGCTATCCATAAAATGGAACGGACAATTTATAATGTACCAAACCATAACTATTTCACGGGTGCATAAGAGTAAGCACCAAACTAATCGAGGATACCAAGAAAAAAGAAATGTTGATAAGAATCGTCTTAATGAAGCCATTGCACGATATGAAAATGGGAATAGAGACGCAAATTTTTATGATTTTATTGTTCCTGAAAATTTTTTATCTCCTAGACGTCGTAGAGAATTGAGAATTCTCATTTGTTTAAATTCAAGAAATGTCAATGTTGGGGATATAAATCCAGTATTTTGCAATGGGAACAATGTAAAGCGATGTGGTCAATTTTTTTATGAGGATAAGCATCTTGATGTAGATACAAATCGATTTATTAAGTTCAAATTTTTTCTTTGGCCAAATTATCGATTCGAAGATTTTGCTTGTATGAATCGCTATTGGTTTGATACCAATAATGGTAGTCGTTTCGGTATGTCAAGGATACATATGTATCCGCGATTGATAATTAGTTGATGATACATTTACATTACATGGATCAAGTGCCATTTATGACATGGTATATGAACACAAACAAATATATACAGCCCTGTGTTGTTATATTACATTATGGTACATGATACTGATTACCTGACCTTGATCTTAGCCATTCTATCTAGTAAGTAATGAATCGTCATAATCTTCTTATCTTAGGTCAAAATTCTTCTCTTTTGTGGGTTAGAAATTTTTTATCTATATAATATCTGAATAAAATTGAAAAATTGTATTGATTATAAATTAAGTGAATTTGAGAAAAAAAGAAGTATACGAATAAATCCAGATTATTGTGTATAACAAATTAAAATGACTGGCATTATTATTACTGATTAGTAAAATATATATTTGTAATGTAAATAAAGAAAAAGGGACGAAGAATTTTTTGTTATGGTTAAAAACTTATTCATTTCTGTTATTTCGCAAGAAGAAAAAAACGAAAATAGGGGGTCCGTTGAATTTCAAGTATTCAGTTTCACCAATAAGATACGTAGACTTACTTCCCATTTGGAATTGCACAGAAAAGATTATTTATCTCAGAGAGGTCTACGTAAAATTCTGGGAAAACGTCAACGGCTGCTGGCTTATTTATCAAAGAAAAATAGAGTCCGCTATAAAGAATTAATTAGTCAATTGGATATTCGGGAGCCAAAAACTCGTTAAGCTCATTTATTTTTATTATTTATATTCTAATAATAAAAATAAATATAAAAATAAAATAAATATAATATTAATTAATATATTTTTAATGAACTTCATTTGGTTTTTAGCAATTCGTGGAATAATGAATCGGGGAAAAAATATATGACTGTACCGACTACAAGAAAAGACCTCATGATAGTCAATATGGGTCCTCAACACCCATCAATGCACGGTGTTCTTCGACTCATCATTACTCTAGACGGGGAAAATGTTATTGACTGTGAACCCGTATTGGGTTATTTACACAGAGGAATGGAAAAAATTGCAGAAAATCGAACAATTATACAATATCTTCCTTATGTAACACGTTGGGATTATTTAGCTACTATGTTTACAGAAGCAATAACGGTAAATGGACCAGAACAGTTGGGAAATATCCAAGTACCGAAAAGAGCGAGTTATATTAGAGTAATTATGCTAGAACTGAGTCGTATAGCTTCTCATTTATTATGGCTTGGTCCTTTTATGGCGGATATCGGTGCGCAGACCCCTTTCTTCTATATTTTCCGAGAGAGGGAATTGATATATGACCTATTCGAATCTTCCACAGGTATGCGAATGATGCATAATTATTTCCGTATCGGAGGAGTGGCTGCTGATCTACCTTACGGCTGGATAGATAAATGCTTGGATTTCTGTGAGTATTTTTTAACAGGGGTTACTGAATATCAAAAGCTTATTACGCGTAATCCCATTTTTTTGGAACGAGTTGAAGAGGTGGGTATTATTAGTGGAGATGAAGCAATAAATTGGGGTTTATCGGGACCAATGCTACGAGCTTCTGGAATTCCTTGGGATCTTCGTAAAATTGATCATTATGAGTCTTACGACGAATTTGATTGGGAAGTACAATGGCAAAAAGAAGGAGATTCGCTAGCTCGTTATTTAGTCCGAATCGGTGAAATGGTGGAATCCATCAAAATTATTCAACAAGCCCTGGAAGGAATTCCCGGAGGGCCATATGAGAATTTAGAGGTACGGCGCTTTGATAAAACAAAGGATTCGGAATGGAATGATTTTGATTATCGATTCATTAGTAAGAAACCTTCTCCCACTTTTGAATTGTCTAAACAAGAACTTTATGTGAGAGTAGAAGCCCCCAAGGGGGAATTGGGAATTTTTCTGGTAGGAGATCGGAGTGTTTTTCCCTGGAGATGGAAAATTCGTCCACCTGGTTTTATCAATTTGCAAATTCTTCCTCAGCTAGTTAAAAAAATGAAATTGGCCGATATTATGACAATACTAGGTAGTATAGATATTATTATGGGAGAAGTTGATCGTTGAAATGATAATTGATACGATAAAAGTACAAGCTATCAATTCTTTTTCCAGATCGGAATCCGTAAAAGAGGTTTATGGGCTCGTATGGTTACTTATTCCTATTTTTACTCCTGTATTTGGAATCATAATAGGGGTACTGGTAATTGTATGGTTAGAAAGACAAATATCTGCGGGAGTACAACAACGCATTGGACCTGAATACGCAGGTCCTTTTGGAATTCTTCAAGCTCTAGCAGATGGTACCAAACTACTTTTCAAAGAAGATCTTCTCCCATCTAGGGGAGATATTAGTTTATTCAGTATCGGGCCGTCTATCGCGGTCATATCCATTTTACTAAGCTATTCAGTAATTCCCTTTGGTTACCACCTTGTTTTAGCGGATCTTAGTATAGGGGTTTTTTTATGGATTGCCATTTCTAGTATTGCGCCTATTGGACTTCTTATGTCAGGATATGGATCAAATAATAAATATTCCTTTTTAGGTGGTCTACGAGCTGCTGCTCAATCAATTAGTTATGAAATACCATTAACTTCATGTGTGTTATCAATATCTCTACGTGCGATTCGTTGGGACATATACTTTCTTTTTTACTTTACCTCTTTTTTTATTTTCGTTCTAGGAAAAAAGTTAAATTCTTGAATATGAATAAATATCTTCTTTTTTTTATTCATCATTCGGGGCGATGAACTAAACCAGATAGTTATATGAGTGAAATAAAACAGCTTCGAAATTGGCAGTAAAAAGATTGAGTCTCATTCCCTAGGTACAAGAGTTAAGCGGACGTAAATATAATACAGTAGAAACGGGGTGCCCCAAGATTGGTTGATTAGCTATCATATCAGAATTTGAAGCGGGTACAAAAGATCGATCATATGTAGTTTTTATTATTGTATGTATTACCATAACGGGGATCGAAGAAATATGAGTGGACGGCTAGGAATACCAAGGTACACAAAGGATTAGTAATAGTGATAATGTAAGTAAATTATCCAAGGGGTTATTTCCGCATAGCCTAACATAAAAGGAATCCTGATGGGGCTTTAAGTTGGTAGAAATGATCAAGCAGTACCTCCCCACGATCCCGATCCAGAGTATGCCCTTACCCACTGATTAAACCAATTACTATCAGGAACGAAGTAATCCTTTATTTATTTTATTTTTTATTTAATTATTTTATTTAAATTAATAAAGGATGAGATCAATTCAGAAGCACTTTTTTATTATAGCCGACAGAATTGCATTGGTCTAATTTGGGACTCTCCAATATATCTTTACTCTATCTACCCTATAAGATAAGGACACGTATATCGAGATAATATTGAACCAGTTCTAAAATTTATTTGTGGCCATCGAGGAGCCGTATGAAGCTTAAGTCTCATGTACGGTTTTGCAATAGCGATGGAAATAGTGATGTTATCATCGACTATGATTATCTAACAGTTCAAGTACCGTTGATATAGTTGAGGCGCAGTCAAAATATGGTTTTTGGGGTTGGAATCTGTGGCGCCAACCTATAGGGTTTACTGTTTTTCTAATTTCTTCCCTAGCAGAGTGCGAGAGATTACCTTTTGATTTACCAGAAGCAGAGGAAGAATTAGTAGCAGGTTATCAAACTGAATATTCAGGTATAAAATTTGGTTTATTTTACGTTGCTTCCTATCTAAATCTACTAGTTTCTTCATTATTTGTAACAGTTCTTTATTTGGGCGGCTGGAATTTATCTATTCCGTACATATTAATTCGTGAGTTTTTTGGAATAAATGAAATAGGTGGAGTCTTTGTAACAACAATTGGTATCTTTATTACATTAGCTAAAGCTTATTTGTTCCTGTTCATTCCTATCACAACAAGATGGACTTTACCTAGGATGAGAATGGACCAACTATTAAATCTTGGGTGGAAATTTCTTTTACCTATTTCGTTAGGTAATTTATTATTGACAACTTCTTCCCAACTTTTTTCATTGTAACAGGATATTAAAAATTCATAACTTCTCAAGAGCAAGAGAAAGAAACATTAAATTATTCAGAGATATTCAAGATATGTTCCCCATGGTAACCGGGTTCATGAATTATGGCCAACAAACAGTAAGGGCTGCAAGGTATATCGGTCAAAGTTTTATGATTACCCTATCCCATGCTAATCGTTTACCTGTAACTATTCAATATCCTTATGAAAAATTGATCACATCAGAGCGTTTCCGCGGTCGAATCCACTTTGAATTTGATAAATGCATTGCTTGTGAAGTATGTGTTCGGGTATGCCCTATAGATCTCCCCGTTGTTGATTGGAAATTGGAAACTGATATTCGAAAGAAACGATTGCTTAATTACAGTATTGATTTTGGAATCTGTATATTTTGTGGTAACTGTGTTGAGTATTGTCCAACGAATTGTTTATCAATGACTGAAGAATATGAACTTTCTACTTATGATCGTCACGAGTTGAATTATAATCAAATTGCTTTGGGTCGGTTGCCAATGTCAGTAATTGGAGATTCCACAATTCGAACAATTATGAATTCGACTCAAATAAAAAAGGCACGGCCAAACCAGTTGATTCAAGAACAATTACCAATTACTAAGATTCCATAAGGGGGTGATTATTTTCATATATTCATAAAAATAGATTCATCTATTCTCTGTATATTAAAATACTACATTACATAATTACATAAAAATATTACATATAAAAATATTACATACATTACATAGAGTAGTACATTACATAGAGTATATATAAATATGATATCTGTGATTATAGATTAAAAAAAAAAAGAGAATAATTAAATCGATAAATTTTCAAAATTTAATTTCGAACGAAACTCTCAGATAAACAAACGATATTCAATCATTCATATAATAAATAAACGTATCTACATCAACCCACACACGACCCTATATCAATCGATTTAATTCAATATCAAAAAAATAAGGTAACCTCTTTTTTTTTCTGGTTTGTTCAATTAAGGTCATGAAAAATTTCTACTTATAATTTATCTTTTATTTTACATATACATAGAATGGATTTGCCTGGACCAATACATGATTTTCTTTTAGTTTTTTTGGGATTAGGTCTTATAGTGGGAAGTCTAGGAGTAGTATTACTTACCAATCCCATTTTTTCTGCCTTTTCGTTGGGGTTGGTTCTTGTTTGTACATCCTTATTCCATATTCCATCGAACTCCCATTTTGTAGCTGCTGCACAGCTTCTTATTTATGTGGGAGCAATAAATGTATTAATTGTATTTGCCGTGATGTTTATGAATGGTTCAGAGTATTACAAAGATTTCTATCTTTGGACTGTTGGAGATGGAGTCACTTCACTGGTTTGTACAAGTATTTTTTTTTCATTAATTACTACTATCCCAGATACATCATGGTACGGTATTGTTTGGACTACAAGGTCAAACCAGATTATAGAGCAGGACTTGATAAATAATGGTCAACAAATTGGGATTCATTTATCAACAGATTTTTTTCTTCCATTTGAACTTATTTCGATAATTCTTTTAGTTGCCTTGATAGGTGCAATTGCTATGGCTCGTCAGTACTAAATATTATATTTCGAACTAAATATTAATTAATTAATATAGACTTGTTCTTTTCTTTAAACTCTTTTTTTTCATGTATATGTAAATCATGTATATGTAAATAAAAAAGGAAATTTTCTATATTTATATCTATTCCATTTTCTTCTTGCGTACTTTTTTAATTTAAAAATTAAATTTTAGTCAATTGAATCGGTTGAATTGTTGTTCATATTGAAATGAATCGAAATTGATGAGGAGTTGTTAAATGATGCTCGAGCATGTACTTGTTTTGAGTGCCTATTTATTATCCATCGGCATCTATGGATTGATTACAAGTCGAAATATGGTTCGAGCGCTTATGTGTCTTGAGCTTATACTGAATGCAGTTAATATAAATTTTGTAACATTTTCGGATTTATTTGATAGTCGCCAATTAAAAGGAGACATTTTCTCAATTTTTGTTATAGCAATTGCAGCCGCTGAAGCAGCTATTGGATTAGCTATTGTTTCATCAATTCATCGTAACAGAAAATCAACTCGTATCAATCAATCGAATTTGTTGAATAAATAAATAGGGGCATACAGATAAAAAATATGGAATATCTAACAATAACAAAATGAGTATGTGCAGCATATAGTGCTGTTTGATAAACTGTAATAAATCAAAGTATCTTGGCCTTCTTTCATGAGCAGATCCAGAAGTAGATTGATTCTGGTAAATCTACTAAATCATTGATTCATCTGGTGTCTAGAATATATAATTCATTTACTACTTTACTAGATCGAAATTTTATGATGTTAAAAAAAAATTATAGATCCAATGTCACATTCAGTAAAGATTTATGATACATGTATAGGGTGTACTCAATGTGTACGAGCTTGCCCCACGGATGTATTAGAAATGATACTCTGGGACGGGTGTAAAGCTAAACAAATTGCTTCTGCTCCAAGAACAGAAGACTGTGTAGGTTGTAAAAGGTGTGAATCCGCTTGCCCAACCGATTTCTTGAGTGTCCGGGTTTATTTATGGCACGAGACAACTCGTAGCATGGGTCTAGCTTATTGATACGTTCGAGACAATTCCACTTGAATCCATCATTTTTTATCTTTACCGATAAAACCCGTACTCGAGAAAAGAATTATTCTTTTCTCGAGTACGGGTTTTCGGGTCAAAGTAAGTGTATCTTGTTTTTACCACGAACGATTTTCCTTGGTTAACTATAATTGTTGTTTTGCCGATATTCGCAGGTACTTTTATTTTCTTTTTACCTCATAGAGGAAATAAGGTTATTAGGTGGTATACTATTTGTATATGCCTATTAGAATTACTTCTAACGGCCTATGTATTCTGTTATCATTTCCAATTGGATGATCCATTAATACAATTGGAAGAAGATTATAAATGGATCAATTTTTTTGATTTTCATTGGAGACTGGGAATTGATGGGCTTTCCATAGGACCCATTTTACTCACGGGATTCATCACGACTTTAGCTACTTTAGCGGCTTGGCCAGTTACTCGAGATTCTAAATTGTTCCATTTTCTTATGTTAGCAATGTACAGCGGTCAAATAGGATCATTTTCTTCTAGAGATCTTTTACTTTTTTTTATCATGTGGGAGTTAGAATTAATTCCTGTATACCTACTTTTATCCATGTGGGGAGGGAAGAAACGTTTGTACTCAGCTACAAAGTTTATTTTGTACACCGCGGGGGGTTCCATTTTTCTCTTAATGGGAGTTCTAGGTATGGGGTTATATGGTTCCAATGAACCAACATTAAATTTTGAAACATCAGCCAATCAGCCGTATCCTGTGGCATTGGAAATACTATTCTATTTTGGATTTCTTATTGCTTATGCTATTAAATTACCGATTATCCCCCTACATACATGGTTACCAGATACCCATGGGGAAGCCCATTACAGTACATGTATGCTTTTAGCGGGAATCTTATTAAAAATGGGAGCATATGGATTGGTTCGTATCAATATGGAATTATTACCCCATGCTCATTCTATATTTTCTCCCTGGTTGATGATAGTAGGTGCAATTCAAATAATCTATGCAGCTTCAGCATCTCTCGGTCAGCGCAATTTAAAAAAGAGAATTGCCTATTCTTCTGTATCTCATATGGGGTTCATAATTATAGGAATTAGTTCCATAAATGATACAGGGCTCAATGGGGCCCTTTTACAAATGATCTCTCATGGATTTATCGGTGCTGCACTTTTTTTCTTGGCAGGAACGAGTTACGATAGAACACGTCTTGTTTATCTCGACGAAATGGGAGGAATAACTATCCCAATGCCAAAAATATTTACAATGTTCAGTAGCTTTTCGCTGGCTTCTCTTGCATTGCCTGGAATGAGTGGTTTTGTTGCAGAATTGGTAGTTTTTTTTGGACTAATTACGAGCCAAAAATTTCTTTTAATGCCAAAAATACTAATCACTTTTGTAACGGCAATTGGAATGATATTAACTCCTATTTATTCATTATCTATGTTACGTCAGATGTTCTACGGATACAAGCAATTTAATTCTCAAAATTTTCGTTTTTTGGATTCTGGGCCGCGAGAACTATTTCTTTCAATCTGTATCTTTCTACCCGTAATAGGTATTGGTATTTATCCGGATTTTGTTCTCTCATTATCAATTGACAAGGTAGAAGCTATTATATCTAATTATTTTTATAGATAGTTTTTTTCTAATAATTTTAATTATATCTTTATTTACAATTTTATTATAAAATAAATATATATTTTATTATAAATATATATTTTATTATAAATATATATATAAAGTTAATTATTATTTATAATTATATTTATATATTCTTTTATATATTATTTATATATTATTTTATTATATTTTATATTTCATATATTATATATTCTTTTATTTTATATATATATTATTATATTTCATATATTATTATATTTTTCATATATTATTATTATAATTTATAATTAAAATTATAATTATATAATTAAAAGTATAAAGTTAATAAAATTGTAATCAAATATTAAATATTTGTATTTTATTTGTTTGTGTCGTTTTTTTAAATTTTATAAATTGAAGTTATTTTTTAATTTTTTCGTTTTTGAAAATTGAATCAAGTCAAGTAATGATTCAATTTTCAAAAACGACACAAACTTTCGTTATCTATACTTATGCTATTCCTATGTATTGTATATTCTATTCGTAACTGCTTTTCTTCAATTAAATGTTAATGCGAATGAACCATAACTATGTAGCCCTATTCCTAATAGATTTACTCCAAAATAGCATATCCAAATTATAAAAAATCCTATAGAAGCCACAATTGCAGAATTCGAGCCTTGCAAATTTTCATTTGTTCTGGTATGTAAATAAATTGCGAATATTGTCCAAGTAATAAATGCCCAAGTTTCTTTTGGGTCCCAATTCCAATAGGATCCCCACGCTTCATTAGCCCATACTGCTCCCGAAAGAATACCTATGGTTAAAAATAGAAAGCCGAGACTAATGACACGAGAACTCCAACAATCCAATTGCTGAATTAATTGATGCCTGTGATAATTTCTAAACGAAATAAAACAATTGTTTTGTAAAACATGGCTTATTTCATTCACGTATTGAATTTCACCAAATGCCCTAAAATGGTTGTTTTTAAATTTAAAAAAAATATTTTTATTTTTTCGAAATGTAATGACTAGAAGAGCTACTGATAATAATGATCCGCAGAGAAGAGATGCATAGCTCAATACCATCATACTTACGTGCATCATTAACCACTGTGATTGTAGAGCAGGTACTAATATTGTGGATTGATGCATTTCAGTTAAAAGACCTGAAGTAGCAAATCCTTGAGTCAAAATAGCACTGGGTGCAGTTATTGTACTTAGAATATTTTTCTGTTTTCTAAAATAAGGAAGCATATGAATAATGGATAAACTCCATGAAAGGAACATTAATGATTCATATAAATCACTTAAGGGTAAATGCCCCGAATAAATCCAACGAATAACTAATAATCCTGTTATACATAAAAAAGCGGCTACCATTCCTTTTTCCGACGAATCATATAATCCTACGATTTCGTGGACTAATAAGTTAATCAAATAAATCGTCAGTACAATTGAAACAATCGACAAAGAAATGTGAGTTAATATATGTTCTAAAGTAAAAAATATCATAAAAAATCCTAAAAAGGATATCCTCCAACAATGGAATGGAGATCTGGAATTATATTCTATCCATTATAGGAATTATTAATTAGTATAGTATTCATTTTTTAGAAATATGCCGCCACTCGGACTCGAACCGAGATGCTCTAGCACTGCTTCCTAAGAGCAGCGTGTCTACCGATTTCACCATAGCGGCTTGCTCGAAATCATAATAACACATTTATTTTTAATCGTCGGGATTGGAGGAGGCAATTCACAATATTTATTTTAGATTAAAAATATCCTTTAAATTACTATTTAAATTAAACGTTCAATTCAATAATAATTACTTTACTTAATTATTATTAATTACCTTACTTACTTAGTTGTAGTGTGGGGTAGAGCTATTTTTGTTAATTTTAAAACCGCATAGTTTTTTCGTGCGGTTTTAATTTTAATTCTTGTAAAATTAAAGAATTGTAGAATTGTAAGGAGGTTTAAAATGTTTGTTGGATAGCTTGAAAACAAGATGAACTATAATATAAAATATAAATAATTGCCAATTGCTAGGATTTTAATTGTACCTATAATTCGGGGTACTATTTACCAAACCAATTAAGTATTAGTCAAACCATTAGTAGGCTGAAGATATACATACCAATACCAAAAAATAAAAATTTGTCTTAAATATTTCTAAAATGATTATTCATTATGGAATGGGTATTGCGCTTTATGGATAGGTATCTTGATGTATCCTATAGTATATTTTGATCTGATCTATTCTATTCTGATCTATCCTTATCAAATTTGTTGGTTCATATCGATTAAGATTATTTCAAGACTTTTACGAATACGCGTTTTTTTGAATTTCCATTCAAAAATGCGGAGGTTATTCATTTTATAGTTAAATGTGGAAGACATTTATTGTTCAAATCAAAAAAAATAATTTTTTTTGATTACTATTTTAATTTTAATATTTTGAAGAAAAAATTATTTGGCTATTATTTTATATATATATATATATAAATATATTCGAATGAAGATATTTACTATTATATTATATACATGGTATTCATGGCTATAGAAATCGAGTTGCTTTCCATTTGTAAAAATAAAAAAAAGAGTTTCGATTTTGTATTTTTGCCATGTTTCATTTCATCTAATAAAAAAAAATAAATTGAAAAGTTTAAGAACCTTTACCTAATTTAAGAAAATTAAGAAAACCAGACTGTAAAACTCTTTCTATTAACTAAATTAACTATATTAGTATTAGTTAATAATTTCTATTAACTAAATTAACTATGATTAGTATTAGTTAATAATTTCTATTAACTATTAATTGTAATTGATCGAGGATCAAGAAAGTATATCGAATAAAAATTCGAAAGAATGAATATATAAATGAGTATCTATTAGTAATTAATTTATTAAACGATACATGATTTGAACCAGAATTTTTTTCCAGCTCTTCCGCGTGCAAACTGAAGTGACGAATAACAAATCGACGAATATCAATAAAATAGATCACAAGTATAAGTTTTAGTTGCTTTATTGAAAAAAATATAAGCAACTCATTCCGTTCGTTCCCCAACGGGCTAGTTCACAACCGATTAATGATTTCGAATTCTGAATTCATAATAAATTAACGAAAATAGCAAGATCCCCTTGTTTTTTTTTTATTTATCGGGTTGAGTTATTTGTGGATCATAGGATCCTTGGAATTAAGTACTTTAGTCATAATTTTTTGACTTGTTTTATGTATTGTATCGAAACTTAATTATTGTAATTTAATTGTAATATTAAAATAATTGAATATAAATATTATATTCTCTATGTTCATATATCTTAATTAATAATAATATTAAAAAGGAATAATTTTATCAACATTGACTTAGACTTAATCGTTTTTATTTGAATATTTTGAAAAAAAAAATATAATAAAATAGAATTTATTAAATTAAAATTCTATTACCTATTAAATTTCTTTATTTTTTTTGATCCGTTCTAAATATATAAGAGCTGGTGAATCGGAAACAATTTAACAATAAAAAAAATGTTATTTTTTATGGAACATACGTATCAATATGCGTGGATCATACCTTTCGTCCCCCTTCCGGTTCCTATAGCAATAGGGGTAGGCCTTTTACTTGTCCCAACGGGAACAAAAAATATTCGTCGTATATGGGCTTTTCCTAGTGTTTTATTACTAAGTATCGTTATGCTTTTTTCCGCCAATCTGTCTATTCAGCAAATAAATGGCAGTCCAGTCTACCAATATGTATGGTCTTGGACCATAAATAATAATTTTTCTTTAGATTTAGGCTACTTAATAGATCCGCTTACTTCGATTATGTTAATATTAATTACTACTGTTGGAATAATGGTTCTTATTTATAGTGACAATTATATGTCTCATGATCAAGGCTATTTGAAATTTTTTGCTTATATGAGTTTTTTTAACGCTTCGATGCTAGGATTAGTTACTAGTTCAAATTTGATACAAATTTATATTTTTTGGGAATTAGTTGGAATGTGTTCGTATCTATTAATAGGTTTTTGGTTCACACGACTCCTCGCGGCAACTGCTTGTCAAAAAGCGTTTGTAACTAATCGTGTAGGGGATTTTTGTTTATTTTTAGGAATCTTAGGTCTTTATTGGATAACGGGGAGTTTTGAATTTAGGGATTTTTTTGAAATAGCCAATAATTTGATTGATAATAATGGGGCCAATTCTTTATTTCTTACTTTGTGTGCTTCTCTATTATTTGTCGGTGCGGTTGCTAAGTCTGCACAATTCCCTCTTCATGTATGGTTACCTG